GTCAGAGGGATCAAAAACTGCTAATTCATATAGAGCCATCGAACCGGCCCAACCAGCAACCAGAGCTGTATGCATTATATGGACAGAAAGCAACCGACCGGGATCATTCAATACGACGGTATGAACACGATACCAAGGCAAACCCATGGAAATACCTCTTTATCAACGAAAAGTAGACACTATGTAACTTTATTGCATTGGAAAAACTATGCTATGGACCTCCCCCTTTCAGTGAATTATCTCTGAGCAAGGGTTAATATTTGTTCTATTCTGTTGGTAATAATGGAACAATTCTGTTCGTAGGAACAAAGAGAAGCAGATCTATTCTATACCCGATAAGTACCAATACGCAATGGGGGGTTGATCCCATTTTTTATGGGCGAATGCATCCAGACTTGTTCATCATTCCAAGGACCTATTCGTAAGAATTTAGAATTTGACTTTATTCATTCTGTCTTCCTTATCCAATCTATGGATAAAATATGATAAAGGCCAATATTATGAAGACACTAAACCCATTGTTACGTTTCCACATCAAAGTGAAATATAGTACTTAATTCTTTTTTCTTTCATTTAATGCCTATTGGTGTTCCAAAAGTACCTTTTAGAAATCCTGGAGAGGAAGATGCATCTTGGGTTGACGTATAGTGCGACTTGTCAGATATATTGGGTCATATGGGATTTCCCCATTCTCTCCCCCGATCGAGATATCCTCTGTTTCGCCCAAGAAACATTGATTGAATTATCAAAAATTTGGAGCGTGAGGTGCAATTAGATCCATTTTTGGGGGGATCCAGATTAATATTATCAATTAGAATAATTTATGGTTGGCTTGGTTGGACCAATAAAATGAAGTATCCAGGCTCCGTTTAGAAAAAACCCAATTGGTAATATATCGACGATTACTACTTCTATCATAAACTATTTTTTTTTTTAAATAGGAGCGATCTCAAAGTGTTAATCAATCAATAATATGATTAATACGTCGAATATTTGGCGGAAGACATGAAATTAATTGAAAAAAAAAAAATTGAAAAAAAAAAGGAAGTCGTAGTAAAAAGAAGTGGTATTGGGGGCATTTATCCTATATGTGCAAATCGAAATCGGGCCTATCTTTACCTGGAGTAGAGCATAAACCTAAAAGAATTGAAAAGGCCCATTCAGGAACAAGAAAATGACATCGTGATTTGGATTAGATCTCGATGAAACAATACATCAATGAGAAGTTAGTTCGATAAGTTTAGTGAATTCTTTTTATATTATAGGGAAACGGACCAAAACTTATCTTTCTTGAAAAATGGAAGAAAGGGTTCCTTCATTAGAAGTTAGAAAGAGTCTGCTATAAAAAAAAAAGAGGGACTGGAATCTACACATTGATTCTATTTTTTTTTTTTTTTTTCGCGGTTTTTTTTGAACCGTATGCATCAAAAGGTGCATGTACGGTTCCTAAGGGATACAATTTGATCCTAATCAACCGACTTTATCGAGAAAGATTACTTTTTTTAGGCCAAGAGATTAATAGCGAGATCTCGAATCAACTTATTGGTCTTATGGTATATCTCAGTATAGAGGATGATACCAAGGATCTGTATTTGTTTATAAACTCTCCTGGCGGATGGCTAATACCCGGAGTAGCTATTTATGATACCATGCAATTTGTGCGACCAGATGTACATACAATATGCATGGGATTGGCCGCTTCAATGGGATCCTTTATCCTGGTCGGAGGAAAAATTACCAAACGTATAGCATTCCCTCACGCTTGGCGCCAATGAGTTTTTTATTTTAATTTGAGAGAAAAAAGAAGACTATGCCTTCGCCATATGAAATAGGAATATCAAGTAATAATAGCATGGCACTTCGAATTCGATATGAGAAAATTCTTTTATTGTTTTTTCAAAACATTAGATTATGTATCGAAAGAGTAGTATGAGATAAAAGGGATTTCCGATTTTATCTTATCTATCGGGAGTCCATTTCAGCGTCACAAACTTTTTTTTGTTTTCACACCGGAAGGCTCTTAACACTTAACAATATTTATGTTATCAAAGAGTACAAAAAAAAAGATTATTTTTTTCCTTATTTGATCGGATCAAAAAGAAACTTTGGGATTGCTGAATCATAAACGAAATAAATATATAAAGCAACGGAACCATCATAGTATTTTTTAACTCCTCCGAAAGAAAGGGTGGTAATTGGAGCATTTACCGATCTGGGTCCGATAGACTCTATATTTTCTCTTTCTTCCGATGAAAGGTAAAAGTAAATTCCATTATAGAGCCGTATGCAATGTGCAAAAGATGCCTGTACGGTTGTTCAATTCTATCTTTTTTTCTTGTTATTCCTTATTTCTTCTCTTCACCTCATCATGCGAACCATTTATTATGTTATATCATCAGGGTAATGATCCATCAACCTGGTAGTTCTTATTTTGAGGCACAAACGGGAGAATTTATCCTGGAAGCGGAAGAACTACTGAAATTGCGCGAAACCATCACAAGGGTTTATGCACAAAGAACGGGCAAACCCTTTTGGGTTGTATCCGAAGACATGGAAAGGGATGTTTTTATGTCAGCAACAGAAGCCCAAGCTCATGGAATTGTTGATCTTGTAGCGGTTGAATGAAAATAGCAGGAATTTCACGCAAATACGTGATTTGATTGAGATTTTATTTATCTTCTTACTCAGTTTAATATTCTATTAAATAGATAAATAGAAGGATAATTCATAATTATCCGGTTAGGATTGATCTAAACCAGCCCATTATGTATACGATTCAGCATGCCAACCATTAAACAACTTATTAGAAACACAAGACAGCCAATCAGAAATGTCACGAAATCCCCCGCTCTTGGGGGATGTCCTCAGCGCCGAGGAACATGTACTAGGGTGTATGTGTGACTCGTTCAGATCATGAGCTGGGACAAAAGAAAAGAAACTTTTTCCAGTATCAATGATCAGTACCAGTGAATAGGATAGAATGTGAATAGGATAGAATGGAAGAACTCCATTCACTATCTAAAAATAAAAAGATCCCTCTATTGTGTATGAAATTTATGGTTTCCATTGGTGCAAATCCAATCACCTCAATTTAAGATGAAAAGCAATTCCCCATTGGTAGCAAATGGTTATCCATTAAGCGGGGAAATCCTATTTAAAGAAGCAGAAAGATTATGTTCCCACTCTTGCAAGAACGGACTAACAGGGTCAGCTACCTAGCTAACCTTCATAATTAAATACCCTTCATAATTAAATACCGTTACTGTATAGGCAGATCTCGTTGTGAAAGACCTATTACTGGATAATTCATGGGTAGAGCCAAAGGGTGTGAACTGTACAAGTTACCAATAATATTGATTAAATGAAGGAAGGGGCTCCGGTGTATAGAGAGGGCCTCGCCGTTTAAGAAGTAACCATAGAAACGATGGAACCACTATTTCTTTATCCATTTATATTGACTATTTTTTTGATTTACTATGTTTTTGATACCTCGTATCAATAAATTTCTTATTTCGAGGTGAAATGCCTAGAAAAAAAAAAAAAAAAAATAGTGGTCGGGAAGGTTATAGTAGCAAAAGCCATTGGAATTTTTATTTTATACATTGGAAGAATCCGTTTTGTTATTAATAGACCAGGAAAAGGGAAAAGAATAGCTGAAAGAAAAGAAATCAATTAGTTATTCATTAAAGTTTCATTTATTCAATGACCAGAATTAGACGAGGATATATAGCTCGGAGACGTAGAACAAAAATTCGTTTATTTGCATCAAGCTTTCGGGGGGCTCATTCAAGACTTACTCGAACTATTACTCAACAGAAAATTAGAGCTTTGGTTTCGGCTCATCGGGATAGAGATAGGCAAAAGAGAGATTTTCGTCGTTTGTGGATCACTCGGATAAATGCAGTAATTCGCGAGAATAGGGTATCCTATAGTTATAGTATATTAATACACGATCTGTACAACAGGCAATTGCTTCTTAATCGTAAAATACTTGCACAAATAGCTATATCAAATAGGAACTGTCTTTATATGATTTCCAACGAGATCATAAAATAAGGGTATTGGAAGGAATCCACCGGAATAATTGAAATGGAGTTCCCCGGAGAATGAACTCCGGGAAGGTAGAGTAGAAATTAGTATGAGAAAATATGATAATATGATAAAGTCGTCAAAATGAGCGAACGTGTTCAATAAAAAAAAAGAATTCTTCTTCTTCCCCGATTCTTTTTTTTTCTTACGACACGACAATCAAATCTGGATTCTCGGATTTTTCGAACAAAACATCAATCTGCGTTTGAGTTGGGATTGGAATTTTGATTCAATTGAAGAGTAAGCCTATTTATTTCTGGTTCTAAGACCAGTAGTTCTAGAGGTCGATTCGGTTCTTTCAAATTGTTTCTCGTTATTAAGAAAAGGTAACGAAGATAAAATACGAGCTTGTTTTATAGCAATAGTAATTAATCGTTGTTGTTTCAAGGTCAATCTATTCACTCGTCTAGATAAGATTTTTCCTTGTTCACTAATAAATCGACTAATTAAACTCATATTTCTATAATCAATTCGATCCCCCGGTTGGATCGGGGGCAAACGCCTACGAAAAGATCGCTTGGATTTAAGAAAAGGTCGCTTGGATTTATCCATGGTTTGTTTATTCCTTATCCCTAAAATCCTATTTCGGTCGGATCAAAAATTAATTAGAATTAAGAAATAGGATTTGGTTTGTTTATATATGGGTTTGTTTATATTTAAATATATGTTATATATATAATATGTCATTTTTCCTGTTCCTTGGAAGGGTGACACACAGGCGTTGGTTCGATCTATTTCTTTATCTCCCCATGAATCGTATGTTTGTAACAATAGGGACAGAATTTTCTCAATTCCAATCGACTAGGCGTATTGTGTTGATTCTTTTGAGTAATATATCTGGAAATGCCCGTTGATTCTTTATTAACACCGTTTCGGACACAACGGGTACATTCCAAAATAACCGTTACTCGGACATCTTTACTCTTGGCCATCAACCTCCCTTGGGTTTTTGATTCACTCAACTCTCAACTCTTCTATTTTTTCGATCCGAAGCGAAGAAGAAAAGAACGAAAAAAATAGAAGTTGCTAACTCGAAATACAATTATGAAAGATTTCGTTGCAATCAATAGAATAATAGTAAATAATTAAATAATAAGTAATACAATGATTTCTAACTATATTTCTAATTGCAGTACAGTATTTTATTTAAGTATCTTGTATGATACTGTTGTCCTAGACCCACATTTTCATTTCCGTTCTTACTCTATTATTAATTTAATTCGAGCCTGAACCCGAGTTTCGCTGAGGTTGAATCCACCTTTTTTATTCTTTCTCTTTCCTCCCTTATTCTAATTCTAAAAAGAGAAAAGAGGGGGAGCAGAATTAGTCACAGATATTTGATTGTATCTCTAATCTTTTTCAACCCTTCCCATGTCAATAACTAGAATGAAAAAAAGGGGAATGTCAACGCATCCGGGAATAAACGATTGATCTCTATCAATAGACCTGCTAAAGACCCGAACCATAGAGTACTTAGTACCGGTGCTACGGAGAGATATGTTTTTAGATCTCGCATTGAAAATCCTCCTTCTTTATTGGAATTGGAATACATAATAGTAATACATATATGATCAGATGCATATGTAGTTAAGGACCACTTGTAGTTGTACGCGGAATCCCTAATTCAAATTGAAATGTACAATGATTCGGTAAATAAGATTTTCTTTCTTTTTCTTAAAACAGAAAAAAACGTCCCTTTCTTCCTGAGCATTCCCGAAAAATATTCATTTTATTTTGACGGTGGGTTTCATATGTATGTATATAAGTCTTTTATTATTATTATATGTTATTTATTATTATTATATGTTATATGATATGAGACCAAAAAGAAGAAATGGCAAGATAAATTGTGTATATTAATGGAATAAATAACGATATGGAAAACAAGACAGGGATTCTCTACAATGACACGGTAAACCAATTGAAAGGGATGTAGCGCAGCTTGGTAGCGCGTTTGTTTTGGGTACAAAATGTCACGGGTTCAAATCCTGTCATCCCTACCTACCTATTACTTCTCCTCTGAGCAGTAACGAGGGATCAATTGAGATCGATTAAATTGGACATACATAATCTTTCATTTTATGATACTATATATGATAGTATATGCATGCAAGATGTATTGGGGTTACAAAAAGAATCACAGTCTTCTCTATTGTGATAAGAAAGCGCTCTTAGTTCAGTTCGGTAGAACGTGGGTCTCCAAAACCCGATGTCGTAGGTTCAAATCCTACAGAGCGTGATTCCGTTCTTGTTAGGTCAAATTACACTGAAATAACTTCACTAACTTGAACAGCAATCTGAATTTGACCTCCTGTGGATTAAAGAAACGAAAGGAGGAGGTCAATAAAAAAAAGAGATGTTAATTAATCAAAGGCCCAACTGATCACCACGTCTGTATTGTAAATATGCAGTTACGAATAATCCAGCCAAAGTAATAGGAATTAAACCTAATACAATTCCAAATAGAAAAACTTCAATCATTTCGATTTGTTTGAAAGGGGAAAAAGAGGTGATATCTATCCCTAAATATTAATCCGAATTGCCTATGAATCTCAATGACTACTAATTGGCAATTGACACGGTAAGGAACTATAGAATACATAGAATCCCGCAGAAATATTTCTTTTTATGAATTGTTCATTTCATTTCAAATAAGTCGTATTTTGCTCAGACCAATAAATAGAGCTGAGGTTATAGTTAAAGCCGCTAGTAGAAAACCGAAATAACTAGTTATAGTAGGCATGAAGGAACTAAATGAAATATGGTCTTTTTATACATATGTTTATAAAGCACTTACCTAAGTTTCAATTTTTGCAAGATACGAGGATAAGCAAAAATACCAATTGAAAGAATAAGTTCAATTGAAAGTTTTTGATTCATCAACCATTATCATTATCATTATAGACGGCACTAACAAAGATAGAGTGGCAGAGGTAGAAAAAGAAATCAATTCATCATCTGTGACATCTACCGATTCCGTGATTCCGAATCAAGAGATTCATTGGGCAACTCATGAGTAAACTAATATTAAAATAATAAGAACTGTGTCGTGTAACTTCATTCAAAAATTAAACTCTCTTTGAATCACTATCACTATGGAATAAAATCGGAAAATTTGTATAGAATCCATTTTCTATTTTAGAACGAACAGTGACCTTATAACATAAGACCTTTTACTTTAATTTTAACTCATTAGATTCAGTAGTAGGTTCATTCACATAATATTTCGAATGAAAAAAAGAGATATCGCACGATCAGATCACTCGAAAAAATAAAATCTTTATTTTGGTCCAACTAGATTCTAAGACTAGTAATTTTTATTAGCTTTTTCTTTCTAGGTTCTACATTTTTTCTTTCTATATTATAAAGCCCCAGCCTTGTAGTTAGGTCAAGCAAGAACCTTTCGATCTA